AGAAACTAATGTTCATTTATAGTTATACAACACAACTCCAGCCAGATTTCATTCAAGTCAAGGAAGATTTTTAGGTTCTGTTTTATTTTATATACGAAGACTTAACATTCTTTCTTTTTGAGTGAGAGAAAGCACAGTATGAACAAAAAATAAGAAAGAAATAGGAAACAAAAAAGAAAAGGTAGCCTAATCTCATTTTCTTCTTTACCATACATGTATACCCATCTACAAAAATGGAGATATATATCTATACACCTGGATGAAATGAATAAGTATGTCTGATGCTCTAGGCTATTAACGAATATGTATCCCGATCCGTCTAGATTAATTTGTAGAATATCTATATGATATATTATTCACGTGTCAGGAACCAGATTTGAACTGGTGACACGAGGATTTTCAGTCCTCTGCTCTACCAACTGAGCTATCCCGACCCTTTCCCGCGCATCATCCTAGTAGAGTCCTTGTATCTATTTTATGTCAATTAAAGGGACTAAAAAAGTATTAAATTTTAAAATCTTACCCAGTCAAAAAATTTCTTAGATCTTCAAAAAGAAGACTTTCTTTGTAAGTGTAAGGATAATGATATAGACTGTTAATGATTCAATAATGGAAATTCCTTTTTCATATATGTTTATTTGTACGGGCTATCCAAAAGACTTGGGAAAAAATCCAAAGATTTTTGTTCGGATCTATTTATGAAAGAATAGAGTGAATGAGAAAGATAGTGAAGTTTGTTTTGTTTGAAGTACTGATGAAAAAAAAAAGAGACTAACTATTTAGGATTAGGAGATAAAATGGTATTTTTATTAGGGATAGAGGGACTTGAACCCTCACGATTTCTAAAGTCGACGGATTTTCCTCTTACTATAAATTTCATTGTTGTCGGTATTGACATGTAGAACGGGACTCTCTCTTTATTCTCGTCCGATTAATCCGTTTTTAAAAAGATCTATCAGACTCTTGAATGAATGAGTTGATCAATGAATATTCGATTCTTACTTCAACTTCGATTTCGATTGAAGTGAATTCACAATAATTATTCATTTTTTCATATACACATACATATACATATAATATATATAATATATTAAATAATATAATATATTTGAATTTTTTGCTATGTCAGTATGTATATGTACAGGTATATAGGGCAATCCTTTCTCTAATTTCGATAGAGGGATTCCAGCTACCAACGTAACGCAATCAACTCCATTCGTTAGAACAGCTTCCATCGAGTCTCTGCACCTATCCTTTTTTTGAGTCTAGTTTGTTTTCGCAAAATCAAGATTTGGCTCAGGATTGCCCATTTTTAATTCCAGGGTTTCTCTGAATTTGGAAGTTACCACTTAGCAGGTTTCCATACCAAGGCTCAATCCAATCAAGTCCGTAGCGTCTACCAATTTCGCCATATCCCCCCCCCCTTGAAATCGGGATCTAGTTGTAATTCCATCTACCTCTTTTTCGACCCGTTGAATTCATGATTTCCATATCGAAAAAGTGTATTCTGCTATTTTTTTTTTGCCGTCCGCTATCATTTCATCTTTATTGGATGAACCATATTTGTAATGATTCTATCATTGATGTATCTGCAATTCAATATGGATAGATATATCTTACATATATATGTCTCTCCCCCTTTTATTTTTACAGCGCGATTTGGAATACTGGAACGGTCGATATTTATTCTTTTTTTTTTTCGTCCTATCTTCTACTTTTCCAAATGCAGCCGGAGGAATGTCTCATTCTAATTTGGATTGTATCTTTATCCTTATCTTCTTTTTCTTATCTTAAGGACGATCCACATATACATATTAAGAATCTAATATAATTCAAATTAAGCTATAACTTTTATAAGAAATAATTCGATTTTTTCTAATCATAATTTCAAATTTGATTTGATATAATCATGAAAAATGAAGTCTATTTTTCTATTATTATAGAGTATAGAAATATAGATGAAATATAGATATCCATTAGTTTTTTTTTTGTATAGAAATTTACAATAAATATAAGTAAAATGTATAATGATAGAATAAAAAAAAATTCTATTTCGTCATATGTCATATAATAATTAATATATAATTATATATTAATTTTAATTATAATAAATAAAGAAAAATAGGTTATATTATATTAGTTATAATCTTAAGTATATACAACTAGTTTCTAGTTGGTATACAACTAGAAACTATTTAGTTAATAGCAAATTAATAGCTAAGATCCAGTAGGTTATTGAATTACTATAACAGTAACAGTATTTCTGTTATGTGAGCCCGCTTAGCTCAGAGGTTAGAGCACCGCATTTGTAATGCGATGGTCATCGGTTCGATTCCGATAGCCGGCTTTGTCTCTATCTATTTTTTCCATGATGATGTCTCCTCTCCTTTCTCCAAATGTCGGGTCGCCGATCTATTATGTTTATGTCGTGGTAACTTGCAACTATGAATAAAAAATGGATTGGAGAAATTAGGTCTCTACAGAACAGAACAAATCATAAAACGGAGCCTTAACTTCCTATATCTACAAAACAAAAAATCCGGAGATTGATATAATTCATTTTATTCTACTTTGTAGTAGAATAGTAGATTTAGCTTTGTTTATTCTTTAGTTCAGTCTTAATTTCTATTTTTTCCGTAAAATTTCATTCAATAAAAAAAAGGAGTCTTTATTTTATGTCTCGTTACCGAGGACCTCGTTTCAAAAAAATACGCCGTCTGGGGGCTTTACCGGGACTAACTAGTAAAAGGCCTAGCTCTGGAAGTGATCTTAAAAACCAATTGCGTTCTGGGAAAAGATCTCAATATCGTATTCGTCTAGAAGAAAAACAGAAATTGCGTTTTCATTATGGTCTGACAGAGCGACAATTACTTAGATATGTGCATATCGCCGGAAAAGCAAAAGGGTCAACGGGTCAGGTTTTACTACAATTACTTGAGATGCGTTTGGATAATATACTTTTTCGGTTGGGTATGGCTACGACCATACCTGGAGCAAGGCAATTAGTTAACCATAAACATATTTTAGTTAATGGTCGTATAGTGGATATACCAAGTTATCGTTGCAAACCCCGAGATATTATTACCATAAAGGATAAACAAAAATCAAAAGCTCTGATTCAAAATTATATTGCTTCATCCCCTCCCCAGGAATTGCCAAAACATTTGACTATTGACTCATTCCAATATAAAGGATTTGTAAATAAAATAATAGATAGTAAATGGATCGGTTTGAAAATAAATGAGTTGTTAGTCGTAGAATATTATTCCCGTCAAACTTGAACCTAACGAAAATAACAAAGAAAGGTTGAAACCCCCTTTCGACAAAGTGACAAAGTAAAGTAAATAGATCTAAGGGCTTTGACTCACATTTGTCCTATTTACGTATCACAAACGTATAGTAGGATTTTCAATTCTTTTTCGCTCTTTCCGATATTTGTATTTTATGTACCGCAGTACTTAAGAATAGAAAATATCTTCTCTATCAAATAAAGTCTTAGTCTTACTGTTAGAATAAGGGTATCAATTGTTATTTGATTTGATACATTGTGGTCGGTAACGTTGGTGAATTAACAGAAACGGAAAGAGAGGGATTCGAACCCTCGGTAAACAAAAGCCTACATAGCAGTTCCAATGCTACGCCTTGAACCACTCGGCCATCTCTCCTACATAATCTTATTATTGACCGGAAACCGAGTGAATAGCGGGTTATTCATATTATTGCAGTACAATACGACCAACCAATGGTTCCATAGGAATCAAAAATCCCTTTACAATTTGATATTTCTCAATAACTTCTCTTATCAGCTAACCCATAGATCTATTACAAATTCATGAATCGCCCGTGGATTTTTCTATTTCAATTGTATGGTGTATACACATTATGCAAATAAAACGTATGGTTACTCTACTTTTTTTTATCATGGAATGATTTTTCCATCCCCCTTTTTTATCCTTTTTCCTCTTTGGATCATAACCAAATCAAAACTTTTCAAGTTATCATAATCTGCAGTAAAATAAAGTCCTTGGTTATTCAACTTAGATGAAATAGTAATAGTAATAGTTCCGTTCATTAGTATACTACTAAATTTTCCAATCCGATTCACATATTTCCTATCTATCCTTGCCCCAAAAGGGACAATTTGAGCGGAAGGTCCACATCTTTTTTTTGTTTTCATTAGAATTAGTTAGTCTGTTTTTATGTTATTTTGTACTGTACAATTCCTTTGTTTGTGGGATCATTTTCCCCGAGTCGGGGGGTAATGATAAGAATTATAGAATGGATTGCTAATTATGCCTAGATCTCGGATAAATGGAAATTTTATTGATAAGACCTCTTCAATTGTAGCCAATATCTTATTACGAATAATTCCGACAACTTTGGGAGAAAAAAGGGCATTTACCTATTACAGAGATGGTGCGATTTGATTCTTTTTTCTTGTTTTTTTAGCCCTCACTCAGTCTTATGAGAAATAGACGTGGGTCAAGATAGAAAGAAATGAAATAAACAAACCTACACTCGATGAAGGTGAAGTTTGGAGATAGAACAATTCCTTCTGTCGTGTATCCTCGATTTATGCAGCCTCAGATGCTTCATCTGTCGATTTTAGTATTGAGCGAAAGGTTACACCTATAGGTTCTGTATTGCAGGTCAATCCTACTCCACTAGTACCAATAGGCGGCATAGGGGAAGAAGCACTACACCTAGAAATCAACAGCATGAAAACTTTGTTATATTATAAATTACCCTTTTCCTTATCGGTATCGGGACTAAGAAGAATGGTTGGGACAACAAACATCCATCTCGTTCGTACTTTGGATACCCGTATAACCATCAAAGATCGTTGAAGTGACTAATTCCCGGAAATAGGAGGCGTTGAGGACAAAGAAATTGTTGGAGTTACCATTTCTATCTAGCACTAATAGGGTTGGTGTTAAGAAAAAACAAACCTCTTGCGGGAAGGCTGGCTAGAAATTTATAGTAAAAATACTAGCCCCTGT